ATATAACTATTGTATTGAAAGATATATCTTTAGATGAAGAGGAAGAAATAGATAAAAGGAAATTCTATAAATTAGAGCTGAGGAATACTTAAAGGAAGAATATTTTATATTATAAAAAATACAAATACGCTATATTATGTTATGCTTAAAAAAAATCGAATGAATAAAAAAAAAATACAAACGGATGTCACGTTTCACGATATATATAGTAGTGGGGGATTATGGGACAAAAAATAAATCCACTTGGTTTCAGACTTGGTGCAACCCAAGGTCATCATTCTCTTTGGTTTGCACAACCAAAAAATTATTCAAAGGATCTACAAGAAGATCAAAAAATACGAGATTGTATCAAAAATTATGTGCAAAATAATATGAAAATATCCTCTAATGTAGAGGGAATTGCACGTATAGAGATTCAAAAAAGAATCGATTTGATTCAGGTCATAATCTATATGGGATTCCCCAAGTTATTAATAGAAGACAGGACTCGAAGAATCGAAGAATTACAGACGCATGTACAAAAAGAACTCAATTGTGTAAACCGAAAACTCAACATTGCTATTACAAGAATTGCAAATCCTTACGGGCACCCCAATATTCTTGCAGAATTTATAGCCGGACAATTAAAGAATAGAGTTTCATTTCGCAAAGCAATGAAAAAAGCTATTGAATTAACTGAACAGGCAGGTACAAAAGGGATTCAAGTACAAATTGCAGGGCGTATCGACGGAAAAGAAATTGCACGTGTTGAATGGATCCGAGAAGGTAGAGTTCCTCTACAAACCATTCGAGCTAAAATTGATTATTGTTCCTATGCAGTTCGAACTATCTATGGGGTATTAGGCATCAAAATTTGGATATTTGTAGACGAGGAATAATAAGAACTTACTTGACTTATATTTAGTTATATCTGGTGATAAAACAAAAAATGGCAAACTCTTTCATTCTTTTTCTGGTAAATAAGAAAAAAAAAAAAGAACAATTCTATAAGGTTGAATAAAAATTCGATTAATCATTTGATATAATTGCTATGCTTAGTGTGTGACTCGTTGGTTTTTTTAGGGTTGGGATTCCAAAAAATGGACAGCCCATAGTACAAACTGATAACTATAGAACTAATAACCAACTCATCACTTCGTGTTATCTGGATAGAAAGAACCAGTCAAGATATGATATATAAGTCATATCATTGTAGCAACTGAAATCTTTTTTACATAAAAAAAAAAAAAAAAATCTGATTATGGGTTGTAAAGCAATATAAAGTATACAGATAAATGGAAGGGTGAGAGAAAGATAGAAAAAGAATATTAATGATATATAATTCCAATATGTAAGGTCTATGAGTCATCTCATATAAAGGGAATGTAATAAAGCATCAATACTGATTGATCCATAATTAGACAAATCCGTGCATAGAACAAAAAATCAAGAGCCCCGAGCCAATAAAGACTGAGAAGGTTGACTCAAGAATAAATTTAATTGGAGGCTCCGTTGTAAAATTCAGACCTAATCATTAATCGAGAAGTGGTGGGAACGACAGAACCTGTGAATGCATAAGATTCTATTGAAAACGAATCCTAATGATTCATTGAGTAGGATGGCGGAACGAACCAGAAACCTATTCATTTATTCTGAGAGGTCATGTCATAGACTAATCTTACAACTGAATGTTGAAAGAGTAAATATTCGCCCGCGAATTTTTTTTTATTTCTAAATTTTAGTCGATTCGAAATAAAAGGAAAAACAAAATAAAGATTCATTATAGCGTTCTACCAAAACGACATTATCTATAAATAGAATACGTGTTAAATTATATATTAAAACACAAAAAATTTCTAATTTATAATCGATTAGATCAAATTTCAAAGAATCCCACGATTCCATATATTATTAACCGTGTATTTTTTTTTGTTTAATTTTTTTTTAATTGTTTAATTCGCGAGGAGCTGGATGAGAAGAAACTCTCGTGTCCGGTTCTGTAGTAGAGATGGATGGAATTGCTAAACAACCATCAACTATAACCCCAAAAGAACCAGATTCCGTAAACAACACAGAGGAAGAATGAAAGGAATATCTTATCGAGGTAATCGTATTTGCTTCGGTAGATATGCTCTTCAAGCGCTTGAACCCGCTTGGATCACATCTAGACAAATAGAAGCAGGGCGGCGAGCAATGACACGAAATGCACGCCGCGGTGGAAAAATATGGGTACGCATATTTCCAGACAAACCTGTTACAGTAAGACCTACAGAAACACGTATGGGTTCGGGGAAAGGATCTCCCGAATATTGGGTAGCTGTCGTTAAACCCGGTAGAATACTTTATGAAATGAGCGGAGTAGCAGAAAATATAGCTAGAAGGGCTATTTCAATAGCGGCATCTAAAATGCCTATACGAACTCAATTCATTCTTTCTGGATAGGAATGTAGAAACAAACGAAAGGGGTTTTGGGGATGAAAAAAAAAAACAATTGCAGGTTTCTTTTTTTGTTTTGAACAAATAATATTTCTTTTTTTTATTTATACCTTTGCATTGAAAAAGAAAAAACCGATAAAAAAATGATATGATTCAACCTCAAACCTATTTGAATGTAGCGGATAACAGCGGGGCCCGAGAATTGATGTGTATTCGAATCATAGGAGCTAGTAATCGACGATATGCTCATATTGGTGACATTATTGTTGCTGTAATCAAGGAAGCAGTACCAAATACACCTCTAGAAAGATCAGAAGTGGTCCGAGCTGTCATTGTACGTACTTGTAAAGAACTCAAACGCGACAACGGTATGATAATACGATATGATGACAACGCTGCGGTTGTTATTGATCAAGAAGGAAATCCAAAAGGAACCCGAATTTTCGGCGCGATCGCCCGGGAATTAAGACAGTTAAATTTCACTAAAATAGTTTCATTAGCACCTGAAGTATTATAGGGGAAGACCTTAATATAGTATTTGAATGAAATTGATTAAATTTATTTAATTAATTAGTAAATTGTTTATCTATCACGTATATATCTTTAATAATTCATAAATAAAAAAAAAAAAAAAAGAATTCATAAATATTAAAAAATTAAGAAAAAAAGAAAAAGAGCATGTTGATTATATCAAAATTAGGGGGAAACAAAAATCTTAGTTTATCATGAGTAAAGACACTATTGCTGACATAATAACCTCTATACGAAATGCTGACATGAATAAAAAAAGAACAGTTCGAATACCATCTACTAACATCACTGAAAATATTGTTAAAATCCTTTTACAAGAAGGTTTTATTGAAAACGTGAGAAAACATCAAGAAAGCAATAAATATTTTTTGGTTTTAACCCTACGACATAGAAGAAATAGGAAAGGACCATATAGAACTGTTTTAAATTTAAAACGGATCAGTCGACCCGGTCTACGAATATATTCTAACTATCAACGAATTCCTAGAATTTTAGGCGGAATGGGGGTTGTAATTCTTTCTACTTCTCGAGGTATAATGACAGACCGAAAGGCTCGACTAGAAGGAATCGGCGGAGAAGTTTTGTGTTATATATGGTAATCTTTATAATAGCCGACACGGTCATATTTGTGAAAAAAGAGAAAGGACAAGTTTATAATATTATCCCTCTTACATTAGTTGATACTTCAAAGCGGTTTTACTTGGAATGAAACAACAAAAATGGATTCATGAGGGTTTAATTACTGAACAACTTACCGATGGTATGTATCTTCCGGATTCGTTTAGATAACAAAAAAATTATTCTGGTTTTTGTTTCGTAAAGGATTTCATGTAGTTTTATACGTATACTACCAGGAAATAGACTAAAAATTGAGGTAAGTCCTTATGATTCAACCAAAGGGCGTATAATTTAGAGACTCCAAAGCAAAGACTTGAATGATTAGGCGGTTTTTTCAATTTCAACATTCTTTCGTGAGGATACAATTCGAAATTAAAAATTTCAAGAAACTTATTTTCTTCCAATAAGTAGATTCGGAATTAAAAAAAGGAATGACAAATATGAAAATAAGGGCCTCCGTTCGTAAAATTTGTGAAAAATGTCGATTGATCCGTAGGCGGGGACGAATTATAGTAATTTGTTCTAACCCGAGACATAAACAAAGACAAGGATAATCTTTCTAAAACAAAAAGACTCTCGAAATCTAAAGGACCCGATGTACAGATGTACAAATAAATAAATAAAATAAGTAAAAAAAAAAAAAAAAAGAATAAGGATCTGTTTTGACATGAAATGGATATATCCATATATCTCTGACTTATATTTATGAGATGATAAAATATGGCAAAACCTATACCAAAAATTGGTTCGCGTAGAAATAGACGTATTGGTTCACGTAAGAATACACGTAGAATCCCCAAGGGAGTTATTCATGTTCAAGCAAGTTTCAACAATACCATTGTGACTGTTACAGATGTACGGGGTCGAGTAATTTCTTGGTCCTCTGCCGGGGCTTGTGGATTCAAGGGTACAAGAAGGGGTACACCATTTGCCGCTCAAACCGCAGCAGGAAATGCTATTCGGACAGTAGTGGATCAAGGTATGCAACGAGCAGAAGTTATGATAAAAGGCCCGGGTCTCGGAAGAGATGCGGCATTAAGAGCTATTCGTAGAAGTGGTATACTATTAAGTTTCATACGGGATGTAACTCCTATGCCACATAATGGCTGTAGGCCTCCTAAAAAAAGACGTGTGTAAAAATAAACATTGAAGAGATTTCAAGAGAAATAAATAATTCAATGATTTGATCAAATAATATACTATGGTTCGAGAGAAAGTAACAGTATCTACTCGGACACTACAGTGGAAGTGTGTTGAATCAAGAGCAGACAGTAAGCGTCTTTATTATGGACGCTTTATTCTGGCCCCACTTATGAAAGGTCAAGCCGATACAATAGGCATTGCAATGCGAAGAGCTTTGCTCGGAGAAATAGAAGGTACATGTATCACACGCGCAAAATCTGAGAAAATACCACATGAATATTCTACCATAGTAG